GTCCCTGTAGCTTAAACCAAAGCATGGTGCTGAAGATACCAAGATGGGCACCACCACCCCAAGGACAAAAGACTTAGTCCTAACCTTATCGTTAACTTTTGCTCAACATATACATGCAAGTATCCGCACCCCAGTGTAAATGCCCCAAACCCCTTACTAAGACACGAGGAGCAGGCATCAGGCACACCCACCCGCCGTAGCCCAAAACGCCACGCCACGCCACACCCCCACGGGTACTCAGCAGTAATTAACATTAAGCAATAAGCGAAAGCCTGACTTAGTTAAAGCAGCCAGGGTTGGTAAATCTTGTGCCAGCCACCGCGGTCATACAAGAAACCCAAGTTAACCATACACGGCGTAAAGAGTGGGTTCAAACTATCACACCGAACTAAGATCAAACCATGCCCAAGCTGTCATAAGCTCAAGGCATCCCTAAGCCCAACCTAAAGACGATCTTAACATCCGCGACCCATTCCACCCCACTAAAGCCAGGACACAAACTGGGATTAGATACCCCACTATGCCTGGCCCTAAATCTTGATACCCCCTAACCACGAACATCCGCCCGAGAACTACGAGCACAAACGCTTAAAACTCTAAGGACTTGGCGGTGCTCTAAACCCACCTAGAGGAGCCTGTTCTATAATCGATAACCCACGATTCACCCGACCACTTCTAGCCAACACAGCCTACATACCGCCGTCGCCAGCCCACCTCATGAGAGCACAACAGTGAGCCCAACAGCCCACAACCCGCTAATAAGACAGGTCAAGGTATAGCCTATGAAATGGAAGAAATGGGCTACATTTTCTAAAATAGAACAACCCAACGGAAGGGGGCCTGAAACCCGCCCCCAGAAGGTGGATTTAGCAGTAAAGCAGGATAACCAAGCCTCCTTTAAACCGGTCCTAGAGCACGTACACACCGCCCGTCACCCTCCTCACAAAGCCCACAAATACACTAACTAATAAAACTCAACCGCTTAAGATGAGGTAAGTCGTAACAAGGTAAGTGTACCGGAAGGTGCACTTAGCAAACCAGGGTGTAGCTACAACACAAAGCATTCAGCTTACACCTGAAAGATATCTACCACACACAGATCACCCTGAAAGCCCACCCTAGCCCCACCAACCACAACCAAGAATCCACTACCCTCACCCAACTAAAACATTACCCCTAACTCAGTATAGGCGATAGAAAAGTTCAACCTGGGCGCCATAGAGACAGTACCGTAAGGGAAAGATGAAATAACAATGAAAAACTAAGCACTGCATAGCAAAGATACTCCCTTGTACCTTTTGCATCATGATCCAGCAAGAACAACCAGGCAAAGTGAACTTAAGCCTGCCATCCCGAAACCCAAGCGAGCTACTCACAAGCAGCTATCATGAGCCAACCCGTCTCTGTTGCAAAAGAGTGGGATGACTTGTTAGTAGAGGTGAAAAGCCAACCGAGCTGGGTGATAGCTGGTTGCCTGCAAAACGAATCTAAGTTCCCCCTCAGCCATCCCTTCCTCCCAGACGAAACAACCCAAATGTAATAGCTAAGGGCTATTTAAAGGGGGTACAGCCCCTTTAAAAAAGGACACAACCTCCATCAGCGGATAACCCCACCATACACCCAACCCCGTGGGCCCTAAAGCAGCCACCCCAAAAGATTGCGTCAAAGCTCCCTCAACCAAAAACCCCAAAAACCAATGAGACTCCCTACACCCATAGCAGGCCAACCTATAACAATAGATGAATCAATGCTAGAACGAGTAACCAGGACACCATGTCCCCCCAAGCGCCAGCCTACACACCATTAACAGCAAAACCCCAATAATAACCACACCCCCATTGCATACACCCTGTTAATCCGACCCAGGGGCGCACATTGGAGTGATTAAAGTCTACAAAAGGAACTCGGCAAACCCAAGGCCCGACTGTTTACCAAAAACATAGCCTTCAGCCAAACAAGTATTGAAGGTGACGCCTGCCCAGTGACACCATGTTTAACGGCCGCGGTATCCTAACCGTGCAAAGGTAGCGCAATCAATTGTCCCATAAATCGAGACCTGTATGAACGGCTAAACGAGGTCTTAACTGTCTCCTGTAGACAATCGGCGAAACTGATCTCTCTGTACAAAAGCAGAGATAAACACATAAGACGAGAAGACCCTGTGGAACTTCAAAATCAATAGCCACCCCACCCAACCCACAAACCCACCCAGGCCCACCACCCAAAACACTGGCTAACATTTTTAGGTTGGGGCGACCTTGGAGAAAAACAGATCCTCCAAAAATAGGGCTAAATCCCCTAACCGAGAGCAACCTCTCAACGTGCTAACAGCACCCAGACCCAGTAAATCTGACCAATGAACCAAGCTACCCCAGGGATAACAGCGCAATCTCCTCCAAGAGCCCCTATCGACGAGGAGGTTTACGACCTCGATGTTGGATCAGGACATCCTAGTGGTGCAGCCGCTACTAAGGGTTCGTTTGTTCAACGATTAACAGTCCTACGTGATCTGAGTTCAGACCGGAGCAATCCAGGTCGGTTTCTATCTATGACCAACCTTCCCCAGTACGAAAGGACCGGGAAGGTGGGGCCAATACCCCCAGCACGCCCCCCCCTCAAGTGATGCCCCCTACTAAATCACCAAAGGATCAACCCTCTACCCCAACGAAAAAGGTTGCTAGTGTAGCAGAGCCAGGCAAATGCAAAAGACTTAAGCCCTTTACCCCAGAGGTTCAAATCCTCTCTCTAGCTCCCCCATGACCTGACTAAACATTCCCCCCACCTACCTCATTATAACACTTGCCTATATAATCCCCATCCTAGTTGCCGTAGCATTCCTAACCCTAGTCGAACGAAAAATCCTAAGCTACATACAATCACGGAAGGGCCCAAACATCGTTGGCCCATTCGGACTACTCCAGCCTGCCGCCGATGGGGTCAAACTATTCATCAAAGAACCAATCCGCCCCTCCACTTCCTCCCCCCTCCTATTCCTCACAACCCCAATACTTGCCCTACTCCTAGCACTAACAATCTGAATCCCCCTCCCCTTTCCCTCTCCCCTTGTTGACCTAAACCTTGGACTTCTCTTCCTCCTAGCAATATCTAGCCTAGCAGTATACTCAATCCTATGATCAGGATGGGCCTCAAACTCAAAATACGCCCTAATCGGTGCACTACGGGCGGTATCACAGACCATCTCCTACGAAGTAACCCTAGCCATTATCCTCCTATCCCTAGTCATACTAAGCGGAAACTACACCTTAACTGCCCTCATCATCACACAAGAACCCCTATACCTCATATTCTCCTCCTGACCTCTAGCAATAATATGATACACCTCTACACTAGCCGAAACAAACCGCTCACCCTTCGACCTTACAGAAGGAGAATCAGAACTTGTCTCAGGCTTCAATGTAGAATACTCCGCAGGCCCGTTCGCCCTATTCTTCCTCGCCGAATATGCAAACATCATATTAATAAACACACTAACAAGCCTCCTATTCCTAAACCCAAGCGCACTCAATCCACCCCCAGAACTCTTCCCACCCCTACTAGCCGCAAAAACCTTACTCCTCTCTTCAAGCTTCCTGTGAGTCCGAGCCTCCTACCCACGATTCCGATACGACCAGCTCATACACCTCCTCTGAAAAAACTTCCTCCCACTTACACTATCCCTCCACCTCTGACACACTAGCATACCAATCTCTTACGCAGGCCTACCCCCTTACCTAAGGAAATGTGCCTGAACGTCAAGGGTCACTATGATAAAGTGAACATAGAGGTACACCAACCCTCTCATTTCCTAACACTTAGAAAAGCAGGAATCGAACCTACACAGAAGGAATCAAAATCCTCCATACTTCCTCTATATTATTTCCTAGTAAGGTCAGCTAACAAAGCTATCGGGCCCATACCCCGAAAATGATGGTTTAACCCCCTCCCCTACTAATAACTCCCCTCGCAAAATTAATTTCCACCTCGAGCATCCTCCTAGGAACAACAATCACAATCACAAGCAACCATTGAATAACGGCCTGAATTGGACTGGAGATCAACACCCTATCAATCATCCCCATAATCTCAAAATCCCACCACCCACGAGCTATCGAAGCCGCAACCAAATACTTCCTCGTGCAAGCAGCCGCCTCCACACTACTACTCTTCTCAGGCACAATCAACGCATGGTACACCGGACAATGAGACATCACCCAACTCTCCTACCCCCCAGCATGCCTCCTACTGACAACTGCAATTGCTATTAAACTAGGCCTAGTCCCCTTCCACTTCTGATTCCCAGAAGTATTGCAAGGATCTTCCTTCACCACTGCCCTACTCCTCTCAACAGTAATAAAACTCCCACCAACCACCATCCTACTCATCACATCCCACTCACTAAGCCCCACACTACTCACCCTAATATCCACCACATCCATTGCCCTAGGTGGCTGAATAGGACTAAACCAAACACAAACCCGAAAAATCATGGCCTTCTCATCCATCTCCCACATTGGTTGAATAACCATCATCACCGCCCACAACCCAGAACTCACCCTACTAGCCTTCTACATTTACATCCTAATAACAGCCTCCATCTTCCTTACCATAAACACAACCAATACCCTGAACCTCCCAACACTAATGGTCTCCTGAACCAAAACCCCCATACTAAACACAACCCTCATACTAACACTACTATCCCTAGCAGGCCTCCCCCCACTGACAGGCTTCCTGCCAAAATGACTTATCATTCAAGAACTCATCAAACAAGAACTCACCACAACAGCCACAACCATCTCCCTACTATCACTCCTAAGCTTATTCTTCTACCTACGCCTAGCATACTGCACAACAATCACACTCCCCCCCAACCCATCAAACAAAACAAAACAGTGGTATGCTAAAACCTCAACCAACACCCTAATCCCCACACTCACCTCATTATCTGTCTCACTTCTACCACTCACCCCCATAATACTCACCACCACTTAAGAAACTTAGGATAATATCAAACCAAGGGCCTTCAAAGCCTTAAACAAGAGTTAAACTCTCTTAGTTTCTGCTAAGATCCGTAGGGCATTAACCTACATCCCCTGAATGCAACCCAGATGCTTTCATTAAGCTAGGACCTTCCTAGACAGGTGAGCTTCGATCCCACAACATTCCTAGTTAACAGCTAGGCGCCCTAAACCAACAGGCCTCTGCCTAAAAGACTCCGATGTGCTCCAAGCACATATCAATGAGCTTGCAACTCAACATGAACTTCACTACAGAGTCGATAAGAAGGGGGATCAAACCCCTGTAAAAAGGACTACAGCCTAACGCTTAAACACTCAGCCATCTTACCAACTTACCTGTGACCCTAAATCGATGACTATTCTCAACCAACCACAAAGACATTGGCACCCTTTACCTAATCTTTGGCGCATGAGCGGGCATAATCGGCACCGCCCTAAGCCTACTCATCCGCGCAGAACTAGGCCAACCCGGGACCCTCCTAGGAGATGACCAAATCTATAATGTAATTGTCACAGCCCATGCCTTCGTAATAATCTTCTTCATAGTAATACCAATTATGATTGGGGGGTTTGGAAACTGACTAGTTCCCCTCATAATCGGTGCTCCCGACATGGCATTCCCACGCATGAACAACATAAGCTTCTGGTTACTCCCCCCATCCTTCCTCCTCCTACTAGCCTCCTCCACAGTAGAAGCAGGCGCCGGCACAGGATGAACAGTCTATCCCCCCCTGGCCGGAAACCTAGCCCACGCTGGGGCATCAGTAGACCTAGCCATCTTCTCTCTTCACCTAGCAGGAGTATCCTCCATCCTAGGTGCAATCAACTTTATCACCACAGCCATCAACATAAAACCACCCGCACTATCACAATATCAAACCCCATTATTCGTCTGATCCGTCCTAATCACAGCAGTACTACTTCTACTATCTCTCCCAGTCTTAGCTGCCGGAATCACCATACTCCTTACAGACCGCAACCTAAACACCACATTCTTTGACCCTGCCGGAGGGGGGGACCCAATCTTATACCAACACCTCTTTTGATTCTTCGGACACCCAGAAGTATACATCCTCATCCTACCAGGATTTGGAATCATCTCCCACGTAGTAGCCTACCACGCAGGTAAAAAAGAACCATTCGGCTACATGGGCATGGTATGGGCAATACTATCAATCGGATTCCTAGGATTCATTGTATGAGCCCACCACATATTCACAGTAGGAATGGACGTGGATACCCGAGCATACTTCACATCCGCCACCATAATCATCGCCATCCCAACAGGAATTAAGGTCTTCAGCTGGCTGGCTACACTGCACGGAGGAACCATCAAATGAGACCCCCCCATGCTATGGGCCCTTGGATTCATCTTCCTATTCACCATCGGAGGCCTTACAGGAATTGTCCTGGCAAACTCCTCACTAGACATCGCCCTACACGACACATACTACGTAGTAGCACACTTCCATTACGTTCTATCAATAGGTGCTGTCTTTGCCATCCTAGCAGGATTCACCCATTGATTCCCCCTATTCACCGGCTACACCCTAAACCAAACATGAGCTAAAGCGCACTTCGGAGTTATATTCACAGGCGTAAACCTCACCTTCTTCCCCCAACACTTCCTGGGACTAGCGGGCATGCCACGACGATACTCCGACTATCCAGACGCCTACACACTATGAAACACCCTATCATCCATCGGATCCCTAATCTCAATAACAGCTGTAATCATACTAACATTCATTATCTGAGAAGCCTTCGCCTCCAAACGAAAAGTCGTACAACCAGAACTAACCCCCACTAACGTTGAATGAATCCACGGCTGCCCACCCCCATACCACACCTTCGAAGAACCCGCCTTCGTCCAAGTACAAGAGAGGAAGGAGTCGAACCCTCACATGCTGGTTTCAAGCCAGCCGCATACTTAAACCACTTATGCTTCCCTCTTCATGGGGCGTTAGTAAACTAATTACATGGCCCTGTCAAAGCCAAACTACAGGTGAAAACCCTGTACACCCCTACATGGCCAACCCATCACAACTAGGATTCCAAGACGCCTCATCCCCAATCATAGAAGAACTAATCGAGTTCCACGACCACGCCCTAATAGTAGCCCTAATAATTTGTAGCCTTGTACTCTACCTACTAACACTTATACTGATAGAAAAACTGTCTTCAAACACCGTTGACGCCCAAGAAGTCGAACTAATCTGAACAATTCTACCAGCCATCGTCCTAATCCTACTAGCCCTCCCATCCCTTCAAATCCTCTACATAATAGACGAACTCGATGAACCAGACCTAACCCTAAAAGCCATCGGACACCAATGATACTGATCCTACGAATACACAGACTTCAAAGAACTCTCATTCGACTCCTACATAACCCCCACAACAGACCTCCCATCCGGCCACTTCCGTCTCCTGGAAGTCGACCACCGTGTTGTCATCCCAATAGAATCCCCAATCCGCATAATTATCACCGCCGACGACGTACTCCACTCATGAGCCGTACCCTCACTAGGAGTAAAAACTGACGCTATCCCAGGACGACTCAACCAAACATCCTTCATTACCACCCGCCCAGGAATCTTCTACGGCCAATGCTCAGAAATCTGCGGAGCCAACCATAGCTTCATACCAATCGTAGTAGAATCCACCCCCCTCAACCACTTCGAAGCCTGATCCTCACTACTAACCTCCTAATCATTAAGAAGCTATGTACCAGCACTAGCCTTTTAAGCTAGACAAAGAGGGACCCCCCCCTCCTTAATGATATGCCCCAACTAAACCCTAGCCCCTGACTCTTCATCATAACTATATCATGACTGACATTCTCCCTAATCTTCCAACCCAAAACACTATCCTTTATCTCAACAAACCTCCCCATCAACAAAACACCCACAACCACTAAAAACCACCCCTGAACCTGACCATGACCCTAACCTTCTTCGATCAATTCTCAAGCCCATATCTCCTCGGAATCCCACTAATCCTCCTATCAATACTATTACCCACCCTCCTTCTCCCCATGCCCAACAACCGATGACTCACCAACCGCCTATCCACTCTACAACTATGGGCCATTAACATAATCACCAAACAACTTATAATCCCATTAAACAAACCAGGCCACAAGTGAGCCATCATCCTCACATCACTCATACTAATACTACTGACAATCAACCTCTTAGGCCTACTGCCCTACACATTCACCCCAACCACCCAGCTATCAATAAACATAGCCCTCGCCTTCCCATTATGACTTGCAACCCTACTCACAGGCCTACGAAACCAACCAACAACCTCACTAGGACACCTCCTACCTGAAGGAACACCCACCCCACTAATCCCAGCCCTAATCATAATCGAAACCATCAGCCTGTTAATTCGCCCCCTAGCCCTAGGAGTCCGTCTCACAGCCAACCTCACAGCAGGGCACCTACTCATCCAACTCATCTCAACGGCCACCATCACACTACTCCCCATCATACCCACAGTATCCATCCTAACCGCCACAGTCCTCCTCCTATTAACAATCCTAGAAGTAGCAGTAGCCATAATCCAAGCCTACGTATTCGTCCTCTTATTAAGCCTCTACCTACAAGAAAACATCTAATGGCCCACCAAGCACACTCCTACCACATAGTAGACCCCAGCCCATGACCCATCTTCGGAGCAATTGCTGCCCTCCTAACCACATCAGGATTAATCATGTGATTCCACTATAACTCCTCACACCTCCTAACTCTCGGACTAACATCAACCCTCCTGGTCATACTTCAATGATGACGAGACATCGTACGAGAAGGAACATTCCAAGGCCACCACACACCAACAGTACAAAAAGGTCTTCGATACGGAATAATCCTCTTCATCACATCAGAAGTATTCTTCTTTCTTGGCTTCTTCTGAGCCTTCTTCCACTCCAGCTTAGCACCTACCCCAGAACTAGGAAACCAATGACCCCCAACCGGAGTCACACCCTTAAACCCCCTAGACGTCCCCCTACTAAACACAGCAATCCTCCTGGCCTCTGGAGTTACCGTTACCTGAGCACACCACAGCATCATTGAAGGTGGACAAAAACAAGCCATCCAAGCACTAACCCTCACCATCCTACTAGGCCTATACTTCACCACCCTACAAGCAACAGAATACTATGAAGCACCCTTCTCAATCGCTGACAGCGTCTACGGCTCAACCTTCTTCGTAGCTACAGGATTCCACGGACTCCACGTCATAATCGGATCCTCCTTCCTACTAATCTGCCTCCTACGACTAACCAAATTCCACTTCACACCAGGCCACCATTTTGGATTCGAAGCGGCGGCCTGATACTGACACTTCGTAGACATCATCTGATTATTCCTCTACATAACCATCTACTGATGAGGATCTTGCTCTTCTAGTATATCCATTACAACAGACTTCCAATCTCTAGAATCTGGTACAACTCCAGAGAAGAGCAATAAACATAATCACATTCATACTTACCGCCTCCATCCTCCTCAGCCTAGCCCTGACCACACTAAATTTCTGACTCACCCAAATGACCCCAGACTCAGAAAAACTATCGCCCTACGAATGTGGGTTCGACCCACTAGGGTCTGCTCGACTCCCATTCTCCATCCGATTCTTCCTCAGTAGCCATCTTATTCCTCCTATTCGACCTAGAAATCGCCCTCCTACTTCCTCTACCATGAGCCACCCAACTAAAATACCCAACCACCACCCTAACCTGAACCTCCACCATCATCCTCCTACTAACCCTAGGGCTAATGTACGAATGGACCCAAGGAGGCCTGGAGTGGGCAGAATAAGAGAGTTAGTCTAAAAACAAGACAGTTGATTTCGACTCAACAAACCATAGTCTACTCTATGACTTTCTTCATGTCATTCCTTCGCCTAAGCTTCTGCTCTGCATTCGCCCTAAGCGGCCTAGGACTAGCCTTTAACCGTGTACACCTTGTTTCAGCCCTACTCTGCCTAGAGAGCATAATACTATCAATATACATCGCCCTGTCAACATGACCAATCGAAAACCAAACACCCTCATCCTCCCTAATACCAATCCTCATACTAACATTCTCCGCATGCGAGGCAGGCACAGGGCTAGCAATGCTAGTAGCCTCCACACGAACCCATGGCTCCGACTATCTACAAAACCTAAACCTTCTACAATGCTAAAGATCATCCTACCAACCCTAATGCTACTCCCAACAACCCTCCTCTCACCCCAAAAATTCATATGAACAAACACCACAATACACAGCCTACTAATCGCCACCCTAAGCCTACAATGACTRGTGCCCTCATACTATCCATACAAAAACCTCACCCAATCCATAGGCATCGACCAAACATCCTCCCCACTACTAGTCCTATCCTGCTGACTCACACCCCTTATAATCCTAGCAAGCCAAAGCCACCTGCAACACGAACCACCAACACGAAAACAAATCTTCATAGTAACCCTAGTCACAGTACAGCCTCTTATCATCCTAGCCTTCTCAACTACAGAACTCATAATATTTTACATCTCCTTCGAAGCAACCCTAATCCCCACATTAATCCTAATCACACGATGGGGAAACCAACCAGAACGCCTAAGTGCAGGCATCTACCTCCTCTTTTACACCCTCATCAGTTCCCTCCCCCTCCTAATTGCAATCCTATACCTCTACTCACAAACAGGTACCCTCCACTTCCCCACCCTAAAACTCCACCCACACGCCCTGCAACCTGCCCCAACCAAACCCTGATCACCCCTCCTCCTAAACATCGCCCTCCTCATAGCCTTTATAGTAAAAGCACCCCTCTATGGGCTCCACCTATGATTACCCAAAGCCCACGTGGAGGCTCCAATCGCAGGATCGATACTACTTGCCGCCCTCCTCCTCAAACTTGGCGGATACGGCATCATACGCATTACCTGCCTAACGAGCCCCCCCACAAACAACCTCCTCCACTACCCACTCATCACCCTCGCCCTATGGGGGGCCCTAATGACTAGCTCAATCTGTCTTCGCCAAATCGACCTAAAATCCCTCATTGCCTACTCCTCCGTAAGTCACATGGGCTTAGTCATTGCTGCATGCATGATCCAAACCCACTGATCCTTCTCAGGAGCTATAATCCTCATAATCTCTCACGGTTTAACATCCTCAATACTCTTTTGTCTAGCCAATACAAACTACGAACGTACACACAGCCGTATCCTCTTACTAACTCGAGGGCTACAACCACTCCTCCCACTAATAGCGACCTGATGACTACTAGCCAACCTAACGAACATGGCCCTACCACCCACCACAAACCTAATAGCAGAACTAAGCATTATAGTTGCACTATTCAACTGATCCCCCCCAACAATCATCCTAACCGGAACCGCTACTTTACTAACCGCCCTATACACCCTGTCTATGCTTACAACAACCCAACGAGGAACTCTACCCCCCCACATCACAACACTCCAAAACTCCACCACACGAGAACACCTACTAATAGCCCTACACCTCCTCCCCACACTCCTCCTAATCCTAAAACCTGAACTAATCTCCGGACCCCTCTCATGCAAGTATAGTTTAAACCAAACATTAGACTGTGACCCTAAAAATAGAAGTTAGACCCTTCTTACCTGCCGAGGGGAGGTTCAACCAACAAGAACTGCTAATTCCTGTATCTGAGTCTAAAGCCTCAGCCCCCTTACTTTTAAAGGATAACAGCAATCCACTGGTCTTAGGAACCACCCATCTTGGTGCAAATCCAAGTAAAAGTAGTGGAAACAGCCCTACTCCTCAACACCCTCACTCTACTCACACTAACAACCATCCTAACCCCCACACTCCTCCCCATCCTCCTAAAAACCTTCAAAAACTCCCCCAAAACCATCACCCTAACCATCAAAACTGCCTTCCTGATCAGCTTAGCACCAATAACATTATTCACATACTCAGGACTAGAGAGTATCACCTCGCACTGAGAATGAAAATTCATCATAAACTTCAAAATCCCTCTCAGCTTCAAAATAGATCAATACTCCCTCCTGTTCCTCCCCATCGCGCTATTCGTAACATGATCCATCTTACAATTCTCAATATACTACATAGCATCTGACCCACATGTTCCAAAATTCTTCTCCTACCTAACAACCTTCCTAATCGCAATGCTCACATTAACCACTGCCAACAACATCTTCATACTCTTTATCGGATGAGAAGGAGTAGGCATCATGTCCTTCCTGCTCATCAGCTGATGGCATGGACGAGCAGAAGCCAACACAGCTGCCCTACAAGCCGTGCTCTACAACCGAATCGGAGATATCGGGCTCATCCTAAGCATAGCATGACTTGCCCTCACCCTAAACTCATGAGAAATACAACAAATATTCTCCCCCACAAAAACCCCAACACTCCCCCTACTAGGTCTCATCCTAGCTGCCACAGGAAAATCTGCCCAATTTGGCCTCCACCCATGATTACCCGCCGCCATAGAGGGCCCCACTCCAGTCTCCGCCCTACTACACTCAAGTACAATAGTAGTTGCCGGAATCTTCCTACTAATCCGAACCCACCCCCTACTTACCCACAACAAGACCGCTCTCACACTATGCCTCTGCCTAGGTGCTATATCCACACTATTCGCTGCCACCTGCGCCCTAATACAAAACGACATTAAAAAAATCATTGCCTTCTCCACATCCAGCCAACTAGGGCTAATAATGGTCACCATCGGACTAAATCTCCCACAGCTGGCCTTCCTACACATCTCAACCCATGCCTTCTTCAAAGCCATACTATTTCTGTGCTCAGGGTCAATCATCCACAACCTAAATGGAGAACAGGACATCCGAAAAATAGGAGGCTTACAAAAAATACTCCCAACAACCACCTCCTGCCTAACAATCGGAAGCCTGGCACTAATAGGAACTCCCTTCCTAGCAGGATTCTTCTCAAAAGACCTCATCATCGAAAACCTAAACACCTCCCACCTTAATGCTTGAGCATTGACTCTGACACTTCTTGCCACGGCCTTCACCGCCACATACAGCCTACGAATAATCCTCTTAGTACAAACAAAATTCACCCGAGTACCAACAATCACCCCAATAAACGAAAACAATCCACAAATCACCAACCCAATCACCCGCTTAGCTTTAGGAAGCATTATAGCCGGCCTATCAATCACATCCTACATAACCCCCACACAAACCCCACCAATAACAATGCCCCCACTAACAAAGGCCGCAGCTATTCTAGTAACTACCATAGGCATCATTATCGCCCTAGAACTCACAGCCACCACCCATACCCTGACCCAACCCAAACAAAACCCCTACTCAAACTTCTCCACAACACTAGGATACTTCAACCCCCTAACCCACCGACCAAGCTCTACAACCCTACTGAACTCTGGACAAAAAATTGCCAATCACCTAATCGACCTATTCTGGTATAAAAAAATAGGGCCAGAAGGACTTGCCGACCTACAAACCATGGCAACCAAAACCTCCACCACACTGCACAAAGGATTAATCAAGGCCTACCTAGGATCATCCGCACTATCCACCCTAATCATCCTAATACTACTATAACCCACAAACCTTAATGGCCCCCAACCTACGAAAACACCACCCCCTCCTAAAAATAGTAAACAGCTCTCTAATTGACCTACCAACCCCCTCAAATATCTCAGCCTGATGAAACTTCGGATCCCTCCTAGGAATTTGCCTGACAGCACAAATCCTAACAGGCTTACTCCTAGCTGCCCACTACACCGCAGACACTGCCCTAGCCTTCTCCTCCGTGGCCAACACATGCCGAAACGTACAATACGGTTGATTAATTCGAAACCTACACGCAAACGGTGCCTCATTCTTCTTCATCTGCATCTACCTACACATTGCCCGCGGCCTTTACTACGGCTCATACTTGTACAAAGAGACCTGAAACACGGGCATCATCCTCCTACTCACCCTCATAGCCACGGCTTTCGTCGGCTACGTCCTACCATGAGGCCAAATGTCCTTCTGGGGGGCTACAGTAATTACAAACCTATTCTCAGCCATCCCATATATCGGCCACACCCTTGTAGAATGAGCCTGAGGCGGATTCTCCGTAGACAACCCCACCTTGACCCGATTCTTCACCCTACACTTCCTCCTTCCATTCATAATCACCAGCCTAGTCCTCATCCACCTAACCTTCCTACACGAATCAGGATCAAACAACCCCTTAGGCATCTCCTCAAACTGTGATAAAATCCCATTCCACCCTTACTTCTCCCTAAAAGATCTACTAGGATTCACAATCATACTATTCCTACTCACCACCCTAGCACTATTCTCCCCCAACCTGCTAGGAGACCCCGAAAATTTCACACCGGCAAACCCACTAGTAACCCCCCCACACATTAAACCAGAATGATACTTCCTCTTTGCATACGCAATCCTCCGCTCAATCCCCAACAAACTAGGAGGCGTCCTAGCCCTAGCCGCCTCCGTACTAATCCTATTCTTAAGCCCTCTACTGCACAAATCCAAGCAACGAACCATAACCTTCCGTCCCATGTCCCAACTCCTATTCTGAACATTAGCCGCCAACCTGCTTATTTTAACATGAATCGGGAGCCAACCAGTAGAACACCCCTTCATTATCATCGGACAGCTGGCTTCACTGACCTACTTCACCATCATCCTAATCCTATTTCCCACTATCTCCTCCCTAGAAAACAAAATACTCAACTAAACTCTAATAGTTTACAAAAAACATTGGTCTTGTAAACCAAAAGACGAAGGCTATCACTTCTTAGAGTTCCTATCAGAAAAAGAGGACTAAACCTCCATCACCAACTCCCAAAGCTGGCATTTTACATTAAACTATTCTCTGACCCTAAACTGCCCGAATGACCCCCCGAGATAAACCCCGCACGAGCTCTAACACAACAAACAAGGTCAACAGTAGCCCCCAACCAGCCACCAAAAACACACCCCCCCCACAGGAGTAAAACAGAGCCACCCCACTAAAATCCAACCGAGCAACAAACATCCCAACACTATCAACAGTATCCGCCTTAAACCCCCCACCTCAACCCCAAACAACAAGCCCCACACCAACAGGCACAAACCCCAAAGCATACCCCACAACATATCAACCCCCCCAAGCCTGAGGAAACGGATCAGCCGCCAACGAAACAGAATACACAAAAACCACCAACATCCCACCTAAATACACCATAAAAAGTACCAAAGACACAAAAGAAGCCCCCAAACTCACCAACCACCCACACCCTACAACAGACCCAAAAACTAACCCAACAACCCCATAATGAGGAGAAGGGTTAGATGCCACCAACAAAGACGCCAAAATAAAACCAACCCCTAAAAATACCAGAAAATATATCATAAAGTTCTTGCTTGGATTCAACCAAGGCCTATGGCCTGAAAAACCATCGTTGCTATCTCAACTACAAAAACCCCCATAGAGGTAGCCCCCCCTACCCCCCCATAGCTATGGGGTTGCTATAATGTTAGTCTATCCAGACTATGTATACCGTGCATTAAGTACTTGTGCTTTATGCATTGTATTGAATTGTTCAGGATTGGATAATTCATGCTCTAATGACATATACTGTACTAATAGATTAGTGTTGGTCTAAGTTCAGCTATGTTTCAGGGGTTGGATACTCCATTATTGRGGATAGTCAAGCTTTATGCCTTAGGTTAAGCTTTGGTCTCTTAGACTTTACTGGTATAGTATACGGCAGTGCTTGGGTATGGGAACTTAATGCTCTAGTCCATACTCTGGGTTTCTTTAAATAGATAGTTCTGGTATACGGAAGTGCCTTAGTATAGGAGCTTATCGGCCACCGCCCATAACTGGCTCGAGCAGAGTCTTATCCCGTAAGACTAGCTTTCAGAAGGCCTGGTTATTTATTAGTCTGGCTACTCACGAGAGATCATCAACCCGGTGTAAGTAAGGTTTGCCGTTCCTAGCGTCAGGTCCTTTCTTTCCCCCTACACCCTTACCCTACTTGCGCTTTTGCGCCTCTGGTTCCTCGGTCAGGCACATAAATCGGTTCACTCACCCCACGTTCCCCTTCACAGAGTCATCTGGTTCGCTATCTGTGTACTCCCTCCCTCGTAATCGCGACATCTCAAGTGTCTCCAGGCTGTTGGTTCTTTTTTTTTGGGTCAACTCACTCTACATCTCCAGTGCAACGGGTACTCAATTGGTTGACATGGACATACAATCCATAGCGAGCCCTTTTTTGGCCTTCAAGAACAAATTAATGATACGGTTTCAGGTGTGGGTTCGTCTCATTTTCGCACTGATGCACTTGCTCCCCCATTCGGTTATGCCCGTTTTACCTCTCTTTCCAGTAATGTCCTTTAATTAACGGTTGTTGGACACTGTCTCTCATTTCTGGCATTCGGTTTGAAACTCAGGGGTTACTTAATGCGACGGTTGGAGTATATTTCGGTCTCACTTTTACCCTGATGCACTTTGCTTTGCACCTGGTTATGGAATCCCCGCAAACTCTCTACTATAAGGCTATTTGATTAATGGTTGCTGGACATAATTCTTCACTTTCCTTCTCTTTTTAACACTACCACTTAATCTCCAATTGATTTTAAGCGAACCTGGAAAATTCCAATCAATCAACCCCCCACCTTAACAAACACTAACAAACATTAACAAACACTTACAAATAAACAAACTTTACCACTCAATTTATGAATCATTACATTAAGCATCTCGTTTAAAAACATCAACCATTCTTTTCTTTTAACTGTTCGTTGTTTTAACCACCCACACTTAACCATTTTGCTCCAAATACCCAATCCTTCCTTAAATTTTTCACTGTTTATTTTCTTAAATTTTACCACCCTGTTTAAACACGCCTACCACCCCCACTCCAATACCTATACCCCCACCCTCCCAACAAGCAACGAACAAACAAATTAC